AATAAGGTGCCTGATTAAAAAGGATTATTTTGATAGAATAAAACATGTATATTTTACCCTTATTATATTTTTTAGAATTAAACTAAAACCCAAGAAATCAAAATTCTTTGTGCATCATACACCAAAATATAAAAAAAGATAAGCTAATTAAGCTACCAGGTTCATACCCTGAGGATAGAAGTTTTAATCTTCTTCTTTTTAATTAATTATAGAAAAATTATATTCAGCATAATTATAATTATAGGAACAGTGCTAGTAATTAGATCAGAAAGATGATTAAGAATATGAATAGGGTTAGAAATAAATATAATGGCATTCATTCCTTTAATTTACAAGGAAAAAGTAAATAGAACCTTTGAAAGATGTATAATTTATTTCCTGATTCAAAGAATAGGATCCATTCTTATATTAATTTCAATTTTAATAAACCCAATCTTCTCTATTTCTCAAACATTAGAACAAGAATTATTTAGAATAATATTAACTATCAGAATAGTATTAAAGATAGGAGGACCTCCATTCCACTTTTGATTTCCAGAAATTTTAGATAAAATAACATGACCAAGATGTTTTATTTTAATAACATGACAAAAAATTGCACCAATATATATCTTATCATGTATTATTGATATAAATAGATTATTTATATCAATTATTACCCCAATTATAGTACTAACAGGATCAATTGGGGGTTTAAATCAAACTTCTATCCGAAAAATTATAAGATATTCTTCTATAGACCACATGGGGTGAATAATCGTATGCATAAAATTCAATAATAGATTATGAATATTTTACTTTTTAATTTATACTGTTATTCTAGCTAGAATCATTTATACCTTTAATTTTTACTCAACTTATTATATTAATCAATATTCTAATAAAAGACTTAATTTTATAGAAAAACTTATAATCATTATTGCATTTTTAAGACTAGGAGGTTTGCCTCCCTTTTTAGGATTTTTACCAAAATTAATTGTTATTCAATTAACCATTATATATAGTTCATACATTATTTCTATAGTTTTAGTAATAACTACATTAATTACATTATTTTACTATATCCGATTAATTAGATCTATCCTTCTAATTAACAGATCTACAACAAAATGAGAGATTCCTCAGAGAATGAATAATGTTCCAATAACCGTAATTATTACGATTAATACAATATTTCCATTAATCGTAATTTTTTGATTATAAAGCTTTAAGTTAAAAACTATTAACCTTCAAAGTTAAAATTATAGGAAACCCTATAAGCTTTAGTATATATATACTACTTCAGAATTGCAGTCTGATATCATAAAATTGACTATAAAGCCTTCCATACTAATTGGTTCCTACCCTGAAAAGGGACTGATTAGTTGACAAAGGGTTTATAAAACCATAAATAGATTTACAATCTATCGCCTAATATAAAGCCTTCCATACTAATTGGTTCCTACCCTGAAAAGGGACTGATTAGTTGACAAAGGGTTTATAAAACCATAAATAGATTTACAATCTATCGCCTAATCATTCAGCCACTTTACCTTACTTTACATCACAATATGAATAAATGGTTATTCTCCACTAATCATAGGGATATTGGAACTCTATATTTTTTTCTAGGTTCCTGAGCGGGTGTAGTAGGGACTTCACTGAGATGGATGATTCGAATTGAACTAGGAACCCCTGGCTCTTTTATTGGTAACGATCAAATTTACAATGTATTCGTTACTGCTCACGCATTCATTATAATCTTCTTTATAGTTATACCTATTATAATCGGGGGGTTTGGTAATTGATTAGTACCTTTAATGATTGGTGCCCCAGATATAGCATTCCCCCGAATAAACAACATAAGATTTTGATTATTACCACCTTCCTTAACACTCCTTCTAGTGAGAAGAATCACTGAAGGGGGGGTAGGAACCGGATGAACCGTATACCCACCATTATCTAGTAACATTGCACACAGAGGCGCATCCGTAGATTTAGCCATCTTTTCCTTACATTTAGCAGGTGTTTCATCAATTTTAGGAGCTGTTAATTTTATTTCAACAATTATTAATATACGACCAGCAGGAATAACTCCTGAACGAATTCCTTTATTTGTATGATCTGTTGGAATTACAGCTCTCCTACTATTACTATCATTGCCAGTATTAGCTGGAGCAATTACTATATTATTAACAGATCGAAACTTTAATACTTCATTCTTTGATCCTTCAGGCGGTGGTGATCCAATTTTATATCAACATTTATTTTGATTTTTTGGACATCCAGAAGTTTACATTTTAATTTTACCAGGATTCGGATTAATTTCACACATTATTTCAATAGAAACAGGTAAAAACGAAGCATTTGGATCATTAGGTATAATTTATGCAATAATAACTATTGGATTATTAGGATTCATTGTATGAGCACATCACATATTTACAGTAGGAATAGATATTGATACTCGAGCTTACTTCACATCCGCCACTATAATTATCGCTGTACCCACAGGAATTAAGATTTTCAGATGATTGGCCACTTTACACGGAAGCAAAAACTTAAACACACCTAGAATATTGTGAGCGCTCGGTTTTATTTTTTTATTCACAATTGGAGGTTTAACGGGAATTATATTAGCAAACTCAAGAGTTGATATTACATTACATGATACTTATTATGTAGTAGCACACTTCCACTATGTCCTATCTATAGGAGCTATATTTGCAATTCTTGGAGGGTTTATTCAATGATATCCACTATTTACAGGCATAACATTAAACCCTTTATGGCTTAAAACTCAATTTTTCATAATATTCGTAGGAGTAAATATAACATTCTTTCCCCAACACTTTCTAGGATTAAGAGGAATACCCCGACGATACTCTGATTACCCAGATAGATACACATGCTGAAATATTATTTCTTCTTTAGGAAGAACTATCTCACTAATTAGAATTATAATATTTATCTTTATTATTTGAGAAAGAATAGTAACTAAACGACAAATCTTAGTAGCTAATCAAATACCATCTAACATAGAATGAATACAAAAGTACCCTCCTGCAGAGCACTCATACTCTGAATTACCATTAGTCTGATCCTCTTAATGTGGCAGATTAGTGCAATGAACTTAAACTTCATGTATAAAGAATAATTCTTTCATTAAGAATCGCAACATGAGCAGGAATTAACCTCCAAGATGCTAACTCCCCAATAATAGAACAACTTATATTCTTCTATGATCACACAATAATAATTTTAACAATAATCTCTATTTTAGTAAGATATATAATAATAACCATAATTATATCAAAATTATCAGACCGATTTTTACTTGAAGAAAACACAATTGAAACTGTGTGAACTATTATACCTGCAATTACATTAATCTTTATTGCTCTACCTTCAATCCGAATTCTTTATATAATAGATGAATGCGTTAGACCTATAATAACAATTAAAACAATTGGGCACCAATGATATTGAAGTTACGAATACTCTGATTTCTTAAATATAGAATTTGATTCATATATAATTCCTACAAAAGAATTAGAAAGAGATGGATTCCGACTACTAGATGTAGATAACCGAGTAATTTTACCAATAGATACTCAAATCCGAATCCTGGTAACATCAGCAGACGTAATTCATTCATGAACAATCCCCAGAATTGGGGTAAAAGTAGATGGAACTCCTGGACGATTAAATCAAAGTAGATTCTTACTAAATCGACCTGGACTAATATTTGGACAATGCTCAGAAATTTGTGGAGCAAATCACAGATTCATACCTATTGTACTAGAAAGTATCGAAATTAACCAATTCATTAATTGACTACAGAAAAATTACAACTCATTAAGTGACTGAAAGTAAGTAATGGTCTCTTAAACCAAAGTATGGTAATTAACAAATACCCTTAATGACAAAAAGTTAGTTTAAATAAAACATTAGTTTGTCAAACTAAAGATATTTGTTATAATACTTTTTAATTCCACAAATAGCACCAATATGATGAACAATATTATTTATTATATTCAATACCACTCTTATTATTATAATAATAATAATTTATTTCCAAGTAGACACACAACCTACAACAAAAAAACAATTCACAAGAAGTATTAAATATTACAATTGAAAATGATAAGAAATGTATTCTCAACATTTGATCCTGCTACATCTATAAGAATATCCATTAACTGAACTAGAACCATCCTTGTATTATTTACAATTCCCAGAATATATTGACTTATTCCTTCACGATATAACATAATTACAAAAATTATATATTCCAAACTACACGTAGAATTTAAAGCAATCCTTGGAAGAAAAAACCAGGCTTTTTCCATTATATTTATTACCTTATTTTTATTTATCCTTATAAATAACACAATTGGATTACTCCCATACATATTCACTAGATCATCACACCTAACTTTTACATTATCATTAGCCCTACCAATATGGTTAGCTATTATATTATTTGGGTGAATTAATCATACTCAACATATATTTGCACATTTAGTGCCAGAAGGCACACCCTCAATCCTAATACCTTTTATAGTTTGTATTGAAACTATTAGTAACTTAACACGACCCGTATCATTATCTGTTCGATTAATAGCTAATATAATTGCCGGACACTTGTTCATATGTATACTTGGGAGCTTTATTGTATCCACTAGATACAGTATCTTCCCAATAGCTATAATAATAGAAGTATTCCTAATATTATACGAAACAGCAGTAGCTTTAATTCAAGCTTATGTATTCTCTATACTAAGAGCCTTATACACTAAGGAAGTTACTTATGAAAACACATAATCATCCATACCATTTAGTAGATGTAAGACCTTGGCCCTTAACAGGATCAATTGGGGCAATAACATTAACATCAGGAATAGTAATATGATTCCATAAAAATAGAATATCCTTGTATATATTAGGAGTATTAATTTTATTATTAACAATAATTCAATGATGACGAGACATTTCACGAGAAGGTACATATCAAGGTAAACATACCTTAGCAGTAACTCAAGGATTAAAGCTAGGCATAATTTTATTCATCATTTCAGAAGTACTATTCTTCGTATCATTCTTTTGAGCATTCTTTCATAGAAGATTAAGACCCACAGTAGAAATTAGAACTTGGCCCCCAAAAGGAATCTTGACTTTCAACCCCATACATGTGCCTTTATTAAATACAATAGTATTATTATGCTCAGGACTAACTGTCACATGAGCACACCACAGAATTATAGAAAAAAACTTTACACAAACTAAAAGAGCTTTAATTATTACAGTAATACTAGGAGTATACTTTACCGTACTCCAAGCATATGAATACTATGAAGCAAGATTTACTATTAGAGATTCAGTATTTGGATCCTGTTTTTATATAGCTACAGGATTCCACGGAATTCATGTAATTATTGGAACTACATTTTTAATGGTATGTTTAATACGACATTTAATAAATCACTTTAGAAGAAAGCATCACTTTGGATTTGAAGCAGCAGCCTGATATTGACATTTTGTAGATGTAGTATGATTATTTCTTTATATTTCAATCTACTGATGAGGTAGTTGTCCTTTTAGTATAAAAAGTATATTTAACTTCCAATTAAAAGGATCAATAAATTGAAAAGGACAATTTATATGGTATTATCATCAGTAATTTTAGTTATATCAATTTCGCTAATATTAATCTTAATTTGCACAATTATCTCTAAAAAATCAATCCTAGACCGGGAAAAGATATCCCCATTCGAATGCGGGTTTGACCCTAAAAGAAGATCCCGAATACCTTTTTCTATTCAATTCTTCTTATTGGCCGTCCTATTCCTGATCTTTGATATTGAGATCGTTATTATTCTGCCTATAATTATTGTAATAAAGAAAAGAATTATCAAAATTTGATTCCTAACTATTAGTGCATTCATTACAATTTTACTAATTGGATTATATCACGAATGGAAAAACGGAGTCCTTGAGTGACCAAACTGGGGTTGTAGTTAACCATAACATTTAATTTGCAATTAAAAGGTACTTTTTAAGTCCACCTCATCAAAAGTAGTGAAGTAATAGTTACATTTAGTTTCGACCTAAAAATTAGAGAACAAGTTTCTCCTTACTTTTAATTGAAGCCAAAAATGAGGCATTTCATTGTTAATGAAACCAATGGTTAAAACCCAATTAAAGGGGGAAGGTGTTCCTAAAAGAAGCTGCTAACTATCTTTTAAAGCGGTTTAATTCCGTTTTCCCCTTAATTCATATAGTTTAATTAAAACACTTCATTTTCAATGAAAAGATGAATATACAAGTTCTATGAATATTATTCAAGGAGGAAAACCTCATCCCAACAACTTCAATGTCATGCTTTTCTTAAGCTACTTAAACTAAATTACAGAAAATAAATAAATCATAATAAACATAAGTATAAAAACCTTAACATTATTAAATTGATATAAATTTAAGATTTTTCTTAAACCAGAAAAGAAAGAAATAGGGCCACTAGAAATTATATATTCACCTCAACCAGAATCCATTACTCTATCATACTTCTTAGACAGAACAAAAAACTTATCATAAAGTATAAAAGTACTAAATATAGGTATAAACCACATAGAACCTAAAAATCAAGTAAAAGAATAATGATTCAAAAAGAAAATAGAATTAAATAAACCAATTATAGAAAATTCATAACCTATTCAACCACCTAATAAAACTGAAACTAAAGGCAAGAACTTCAAGTAAAGGGGGAATAAAATTAAAGTAGGACAATTAAAAAGTAACCATCTTAAAACTCTCCCCCCAAAGATAGCTAAAAAAGACAATAAAATTATAGATTTCATTATAATACCGTCCTCAGTATAACTTTGACAAACATAAGAGTTCATATTAAAGGAAAGACAAAAAAAAAGTAAACGAATTCTGTAGGACACAGTTAAACCTACAGAAAGAAAGAAAATGATAAAGATGAATAGATTAAAAAAGGAGTAAGATATTATTTCAATAATAATATCCTTAGAATAAAAGCCAGATATAAAAGGAAGGCCACATAAAGAAAAATTAGAGATCAAAAAACATGCACATGTAAAAGGAAGGTGATTAACTATTACACCCATATGACGAATATCCTGAGAATCTCTTATACAATGAATTATCAAACCAGCACATAAAAATAATAAAGCCTTAAAAAAAGCATGAGTTAATAAATGAAAAAAGGCTAAAATTGGATAACCAATAAATAAAATTGATATTATTAAACCTAATTGTCTTAAAGTAGATAAAGCAATAATCTTCTTCAAATCATACTCAAAATTAGCACCCAGTCCTGCTATAAATATAGTTATCATTGATAACAATAAAAAGAAACTACAATCAATTGATTTTAACAAATCAGAAAAACGAATTAACAAGTAAACTCCTGCAGTAACTAAAGTAGAAGAATGAACTAAAGCAGAAACAGGTGTTGGAGCTGCTATAGCAGCAGGAAGTCAAGAAGAAAACGGAATTTGGGCTCTTTTAGTAAAACCAGCTAAAACAATTAATAAAACCAAACACATCATCCAAGAACTATCTCAAACTCTAACATAAAAAATATAATGCCAACTACCAAAATTTATTATTCAAGCAATAGCTAATAAAATAGCAACATCGCCAACCCGGTTAGTTAACACAGTCAATATTCCTGCAGAATAAGACTTATAATTCTGAAAATAAATTACTAAACAATAAGAAACTAAACCTAAACCATCTCAACCAATAAGAATTCTTATAAGATTAGGTCTAACAATTATTATTATTATAGATAACACAAACATTAAAACCAAAAAATAAAACCGAGCCTTATAAACATCCGAACCTATATATCTCTCACTGTAATAAACAACTATAGAAGAAATAACAAAAACACACCCTAAAAAGATTAATGAAATTCAATCAAAAATAAAAGTTATCATAACAGAACAACTATTAAGACTTAAAATTTCCCAATCCAAAAAAAGAGAATAATCCAAAACTAAAAAATAAACACCAGAAATAAAAAAGATAACACCTCTAATCAACAATATTAAAGAACCTAGAATATATAAAGAAACCTTACCTAAAATGGTCCAAAGTTATATGTAACACCTGCAGTTCCACAAACTGCTATTCTAAATAAACTATCTAAACTAAACACAGAAATCAAACAAATCACACTTTAAAATTAAAATATTCAAAGGAACAATATGAAGAAAAATCAAAATATACTCTCGACAAGAATTAAAACCAAAACCTATAATACCTCTATATAAACGACCATGCTGAATATAAGAATATAAAAAAATACTATAACAACATCTTAAAAAAGAAGAAACCCCCAAAAACACCAAACTTAAAGATCTTCACCCTACCATTCTATTAATTAACATAACTTCACCAATCAAATTAACAGAAACAGGAGATGCTATATTATTGGCTCTTAAAATAAATCAAAATAAAGATATAGAAGGCATAAATACAATAAACCCCTTATTAATATAAAAGCTACGACTATGGCTCTTCTCATAAATAATATTTGCCAAACAAAATAAACCAGATGAACACAAACCATGACCGATTATCAATATTAATGCACCCGTATAACCCCAAGAATTTAAAGTGAATAAACCACATAAAACTAAACCCATATGAGCTACTGAAGAATAAGCAATTAATGATTTAATATCAGTCTGATATATACAAAGAATGCCTACTAAAACTATACCAAACAATCTCAATCTAATAAAAATATGATTATAATCAACAGAATATTCATAAATAAAATAAAGAACTCGTATTAAACCATAACCCCCCAATTTAAGTAAAACACCTGCCAAAATTATAGAACCAGAAATAGGAGCCTCAACATGAGCTTTTGGTAACCAAAAGTGAACAAAAATCATAGGTATCCTAACCAAAAACGCCATAATTAAAGACATATAAATATAAAAATTAACTTCCAAATCAATTAAAAAATAAAATAAAGTTATAGAAACCTTATCAATATACAAAATACATAATAACAAGGGTATAGAAGCAATTAAAGTATAAAACAAAAAGCAATAACCAGCATTCAAACGTTCAGGCTGATAGCCTCAACCAAAAATTAAAAACAAGGTAGGAATTAAAGAAGATTCAAAAAAAACAAAAAAGAGAAAGAGATTAGTTGTTCTAAAAGATAAAAATAAAAAAAGCAACAAGAAAAGATTTACAAACATAAATTCTAAAGAAAAATTATTACTCCTATAAATTAAATATCTTGCAACCATTATTAATATAATAATTCAAAATCTCAAGAAAATTATACTTATAGATAAAATATCCCCCCCAAAAGAGTAACTTATTATACTATAAAAATCAGAAAACCAAAAAGTATTAAAAAAAACAAAAAAGGCAATCATAAGAGAAACAACAAAAAATCACCAAGAACCTATTAATAAATAAGGGATTCTAAAAAACATAAAAAATAAAACTCTTATCATCCTAAAATAGATAATCTAGAAATATTATCTCTACCCTGACCCCGAATTAAACAAACTAAAATACCAAGACCAAGAGCACCCTCACATACAATAAAAGTTAAAAAAACCAAAATAAAATAATAAGAAATACCATAACAACACAAATAAATAAATAAATAAAAATAAAGAGAAAGAGCTAAAAACTCCAATCTCAAAAGAGTTAAAAGAAGATGTTTACGCATAGAACAAAAAACAAACATACCAGATAAAAATATAAAAAAAGTACATAATCCAATCATAAGTTGTTTTAATAGTTTAAAAAAAACAATGATCTTGTAAATCATAAATAGAATAAATCTTTAAAACTATCAGTAAAGAGAATTAAATCTCATTTTTAATCTCCAAAATTAATGTTTTTTAAACTATTCACTGATTATGATAAACCTGATAATTATAACATCAATTACAATTAGATTTACATTTATATTCCTTAAACACCCTTTAAGAATAGGATTAGCATTAATCATACAAACAATCAACGTATCATTAATTACTGGAATGATAATTGATACATTCTGATTTTCCTACATTCTTTTAATTACTATATTAAGAGGGGCTTTAGTTTTATTCATTTACATAGCTAGAATTGCATCAAATGAAAAATTTTACACATCAATTACAATAATATTATTTATTTTCTCAAGAATGAGAGTAACACTAGCTCTAACTCTATTAAAAGAACACCCCAATATAACAGAAACTATTAAAAAAATAAATCTCAATAATGAGCAAGTATTAAGCTTAATTAAAATATTTAATATACACAATATAATTATCACATTAACAATAATTATCTACTTATTCATAACTATAATCGTAATCTCCTACATCGTAAATGTACACGAAGGACCTTTACGAATAAAAAACTAATGAATAAACCACTACGAAAAACACACCCACTACTTAAAATTATTAATGGATCACTTATCGATTTGCCTACCCCATCATCAATTTCATTATGATGAAACTTTGGTTCCCTATTAGGGATGTGTTTAATAATTCAAATTATAACTGGTATTTTTTTAGCAATACATTATACAGGAAACATTGAACTTGCATTCAAAAGAGTAGTACACATCTGTCGAGACGTTAATAGAGGATGATTACTACGAAACCTACACGCTAACGGTGCTTCCTTGTTCTTTATATGTTTATACATACACGTAGGTCGTGGGATATATTATGGATCCTACAAACTAACACCTACATGAATAGTAGGAATTATTATATTATTCATAACTATAGGAACAGCTTTCCTAGGGTACGTCCTACCATGAGGACAAATATCATTCTGAGGAGCAACAGTTATTACTAACTTATTATCAGCAATCCCTTATTTAGGAGATACCTTAGTAAAATGATTATGGGGAGGGTTTTCCGTAGGAAATGCTACATTAACACGATTCTTCACATTACACTTCTTATTACCATTTATTTTAAGAGCTATAACAATAATCCATTTATTATTCCTACATCAAACGGGATCCAATAACCCTATAGGGTTAAAAAGAAACTTAGATAAAATTCCTTTTCACCCATATTTCTCAATTAAAGACCTTGCAGGTATAACTATTACAATAATATTATTTATTATACTAACACTATTAGAACCACGACTATTAGGAGATCCTGAAAATTTTATTCCTGCAAGACCTTTAGTTACACCAGTACATATTCAACCAGAATGATATTTTCTATTTGCTTATGCTATCTTACGATCCATTCCTAATAAATTAGGTGGAGTAATCGCAATAGTAGTATCAATCGCTATTATTGCAATTTTACCATTCACCAATAAAAATAAATTCCAAGGGTTAACATTTTACCCTATTAATCAAATTTTATTTTGAAGATTTGTAAGAATTTTAATAATACTAACTTGAATTGGGGCTAAACCAGTAGAAGATCCATTTATCTTAACAGGACAAATTTTAACTGTAGTATACTTTTTATATTTTATTATTAACCCTGTAGTACTTAAAATATGAGATTGATTGTTGGAATAATCAATTAATACATGTTGGAATTAGCTAATTTTAGCAGGACCAGCATATATTGCATCCCCTAATTTAATGAACTCGAAGTTTGTTTAATAAAGGGTGTTTAATTGCATATCTGATACTTAAAGTTAGTTAATTAGCTTAAGAAAAGCTTGTACTTTGAAAGTACAATAGGAGGGTTTAATTCCTTCATTAACTTAAAGTTTGTTTAATAAAGAAGATATAAAGTTTGATTATAAACCCCATAATTCCCAAAAAATGGGATTGATTGTTGGAATTAGCTAATTTTAGCAGGACCAGCATATATTGCATCCCCTAATTTAATGAACTCGAAGTTTGTTTAATAAAGGGTGTTTAATTGCATATCTGATACTTAAAGTTAGTTTAATAAAGAAGATATAAAGTTTGATTATCAACCCCATAGTTCCAAAAAAATGGGATTGATTGTTGGAATTAATTAGGCAGGATCAGCATATATTGCATCCCCTAATTTAATGAACTCGAAGTTTGTTTAATAAAGGGTGTTTATAAAATTAGTATGCTTTAACCATTGCTTCACCTACTTTAATACATACCCCTTTACTTGAGTATTCTTTGTTTAAACAAATAAAACTATAACACTTGAGAAAAACAAAAGATAATATAAAGAAATGGGTAAAAAAACCCTCCAGGTTAAATATATTAATTTATCATATCGATAACGAGGGAAAGTACCTCGAACTCAAATAAAAAGAAAAATTAAAAAAGTTCATTTAATAAAAAACTTAATAGAATATAAATCGCACCCTAAAAAAATAACACATCTTAATAAACTTATAAAGATAATATTTATATATTCAGCTAAAAAAATAAAAGCAAATCCCCCTCTTCTATACTCTACATTAAAACCAGAAACCAACTCTGACTCCCCCTCAGCAAAATCAAAAGGAGATCGATTGGTTTCTGCTAAACAAGAAGAAATTCAACAAAAAAACAGAGGAAAAGAAAAAAAGATAAATCAAATATAACTTTGATAAAACATGAAATCTACTAAATTAAACCCAAAAATAAAAATTAATATACATACTAAAATTAAAGCTATTCTTACTTCATAAGAAATTGTTTGAGCTACTGAACGTAATCCTCCTAAAAGAGCGTAGTTAGAATTTGAACTTCAACCAGAAAGTAAAACACCATATACCCCTATACCAGTACAACACAAAAAAAATAAAGCCCCAAAATTAAAATTATACACATTAATAAAATAAGGAAACAAAACTCAAAGAGTAAAAGATAAAGTTAATAAAAATACAGGAGAAATATAATAGACAATAAAATTAGAGAGAGATGGAAAAGTTTGTTCCTTAAAGAATAATTTTAAACCATCAGAAAAAGGCTGTAGGAGTCCTATAAAACCAACCTTATTAGGCCCCTTTCGCAACTGAATATAACCTAATACTTTTCGCTCCAAAAGAGTAGTAAAAGCAACTCCTACTAAAATTAAAATAACAGTTAAAAAATAAGAAACCAAAAACATTACTATCTGTAGAAGAATCTACATGAACAAATTCTAAATTTATCGCACTAATCTGCCAAGATAATAATAAAAATCAACAGTTAAAAACTTTTCCTTAAGTTTGGTCCTTTCGTACTAAAACCTAATAATATTTTGAAGATAGAAACTGACCTGGCTTACGCCGGTCTGAACTCAGATCATGTAAAAAATTAAAGGTCGAACAGACCTAGTTTATGAGCTTCTGCACCCAAAACTTATTTTAATCCAACATCGAGGTCGCAAACTTCTTCATCGATAAGAACTCTTCGAAGAAATTACGCTGTTATCCCTAAGGTAACTTAATCTTTTAATCACTAAAAATGGATCAACTATACATTCATTTATGATAAAAATAAATAGAAGTTAATTTAAATTCTACAGTCGCCCCAACCAAATATATATATTAACTTATAACAATTAATTCACTATAATTTATAAAAAATATAAATATAAAGATCTATAGGGTCTTCTCGTCCCTCAAATACATTTCAGCTTTTTGACTGAAAAATTAAGTTCATAAACTAAATTAAAGAAAGTTTATACCTCGTCCAATCATTCATTCTAGCCTTTAATTAAAAGACAAGTGATTATGCTACCTTAGCACAGTTAAAATACCGCGGCCATTCAAAATAATCATTGGGCAGATTAGACCTTATATTCAATTTACAAAAGGACATGTTTTTGTTAAACAGGCGAGTATAATATTTGCCGAGTTCCTATAATTTAATTAAATAAAATACTAATTTAATCATTATATTAATAAATATCAAATTTAATTATTTATTCCTGTAATTAATTAAATTTTGCAACAAATAAATAAAACTATAGATTATTCTATAACGAATTTAATGATGGCCGATTCTAAGCCTACAACAACTATCATAAAAACAAATTATAATAATATTACCAAGCTTATCCCTAGTAATATTAGATAAAAACCATTAAATAAAAATAACTTATTATATTAATGCTTTTATCCTAAATTAAATTCAATTCCAAGAAAACCAGATATATAAAGAACGAATAACATATCATTACTAAAAGCCAATTAAAAACAATTTTGATACATTGAAACCCATAGGCCTTTATCCCTCTTTATTTCGGGATAGGTAACATCCATAACATATAATTAATTAACCCTGATACAAAAGGTACAAAAAATTAATTAAACTTTAACTTTAATAAAAAACAATCCTTCACAGTACTTTATACTATCAATCAACTAATTAGTTCAATAAAATATACTAAAATAAAAGTTATTTCTATAAAAACAATAACAACTAACAAAATAATTAAATTAATACTAAATCAAATTAAGTTGATTTGCACAACTAAACATATTAATGTAAATAATAGCTCCTCTAAGGAAATAACTTGACTTACTAGGCCCACCTTCCGGTAGGCCTACTTTGTTACGACTTATCTCATCTTACAAATTCAACGAGAGTGACGGGCGATATGTGCATAATTCAGAGCAATATATCAAAGTTATTTTCTAATAACAATTACTTCTAAATCCAATTTCATTAACATTTCCATAATTAAAATCCAATAAATATAATTATTGTAACCCATCTCTTCTTTATTATAACTACACCTTGACCTGACATATCTCCCATAAAGATTAATGAAAATATTCTAATAAAACATTCATGACAGAGGTATATAAACAATAAATAAAGTAAAATTCATCGTGGACCATCAATTACAGGACAGGTTCCTCTAGAAAGACTAAATTACCGCCAAATTCTTTTAATTTTAAGAACATAACTATTAATTCTAAGGTATTAAATATAACAATTTAAAATAATAGGGTATCTAATCCTAGTTTAAATAAAAACTTTCTGATTTAATCAAAACATTACAAATTAAATAAATTTACAATTTCACCTAAAAAATTAAAATCTAATTGTAATCATTAAAAACAAATTAAATCAATAACCAAAACTAATTCATTCACCCCAGATGTGTAACCGCGACTGCTGGCACAACCTTTGTCAGGATTAAACCAATTGACTGAATCTAAATCTACTTAAATTTCAAAATCAAGAACTGCAATTCTAAACAATCATTTAGATAAATTAAATCACACAAACATTAGCATGTACAACCATTAGTTAATAAATTCTGCAAGCTAGAATCAAACTTTAATTTGACCTATTCTTTGAATCGGTACATTATAGATTTATCCCCCCCTCCTATGGTTCCCAGACATATCGGTAATACTATATAGTGTAAATGTATCCATATATTAAATATTTCACATACCTTTAATTACAGACTAGCAAGTTATTGCATTCTATCCATACTCAATGATACATAAATCAATTATCAAGCTTTAAGTTAATGATCTATTCGACATAACCAGCATTATAATTTCTTCAGGAAATTATTCGATAAATATCTTTTCTTGTACATCCTCCGTCCACAAGTGGGCATAAGCTAATAATTATCTCCTTAGGAAAATACTTACTACAACCTACTAACACCCTTGGGGGTTACACATACCTCTCCTCTCTCTATCTTACCTCCTAAGTACCTTACCTATCCCTGAAATAGTTTATACCCGGACTGGATTAGGGGGGGGGGTAGGGGGGTCCTACTAAAGTTAGCACATAACTTATAAAAGTTATTAATGATAACTTGCATATATTAAATAAAGATTAATAAACTTTAAAGTTTACTATTCTATTTTTCAATCTAATATATACATAAACATTTTATTCTATATTTTACGTTATCCCTTCAGATCTCGGAACCTAAGAATAGGTCCTCATCCCTGTAAAGGGGTCAAATCGGAACTTTTGAAAGAACCAATTAAACCCTAATCATACCAATAAAGTATGACAGGAACCAAAGATAAAACAGAAAGAAAGATAAACATTTTATTCCATATTTTAACTAATAAACATTTTATTCCATATTTTAACTAATTCTTCAATTTAGGAACCAATCTATAGGTCCTCATCCCTGTAAAGGGGTCAAATCGGAACTTTTGAAAGAACCAATTAAACCCTAATCATACCAATAAAGTATGACAGGAGCCAAAGATAAAACAGAAGGGGGATGAATCAAAGAGTACCGATACTCCTAAGTTGCAACAGAAATACAAAAGTTGATTGTCTATTTTTTTAAGACAAAAAGAAAAAAAAATAGAAAGA